TAAGGACCAATGGTTAACGATGGCTCTAATGGGTGGTTTTGCTAGAATAGGCAATAATGAAATCACTGTTTTAGTAAATGATGCGGAAAAGGGTAGTGATATTGATCCACAAGAAGCTCAGCAAACTCTTGAAATAGCGGAAGCTAATTTGAGAAAAGCTGAAGGAAAGAGACAAATAATTGAGGCAAATCTAGCTCTCCGGCGAGCTAGGACAAGAGTAGAGGCTGTCAATGTGATTTCATAACTAGTTGGTGCGTTCAAATAATCAAAAGAAGTTCTGTTTCTAAATCCTATTTTGATTGGATTCTGTCGAGTGAATCCAATCAAGCGGAATCCAATTTTGATACAACGCAATTCAAAAATGAAATAGAACTCAATTCAATAAAAAAAAATCTATAAAAATAAAAATAGAAGAGGGTGGGGCAAAAAACTTATTAGATGCCGGAGTCAATGGTATCTAATAAGTTCTACCTACTATTGGATTTGAACCAATGACTCCCGCCGTATGAAAGCAATACTCTAACCACTGAGTTAAGTAGGTCATTTATCATCCCAAAGAGAACCAAACGGAACCCATCCCATCGATGGATTATAAATATCATATTCCTTATAAGCAATAATAATCTAAGCAATACCACTCAACCACTCAAAAATTTAGGATGTTGGATCATAGAATATTCATCTTGACAACAAATTATATACATGATAAAATATGCATCACAAGCACTAAGGGCTATAGCTCAGTTGGTAGAGCACCTCGTTTACACGCGCGCCAATGTTTTTCAGGGGAGTCCATCATACAATCCAAAAAATGGATCTTATTGAGAAATCGATGTCTTACTCCATAACTTTAAGAGAACAATAGCCTGACAAAGGGTTCGGTTCGATTTGAGTGCCCGTTTAGGTACCAAACAGACCCCACGATTGATTTGAGATATTGATAAGGTGAATACCAGTACATTCAATGCTAGGCATAATGAGTACAAGGCCCTCAAAAAATCTCTTTTCGTCCTATGAACTTGAAGGTGTATGAAGTTTCATATTGGATTTTTTAAGCCGAACAATAGAGACTTGATTTAACTTAAAACGATCTAGACCAGAGGCAGACCTACGTCAAGATAACCCCACCCTTGAAACACTTTGGTAGTGCTTCTGGATCAGAATCCCAAATAATGAATCAGAGCACGTGGAGCCATCCCCTTATCTTATTTTTCTGTCAAGAAAAAATATGGCGGATTGGCTGATATTTCTATCAGTTAATGAAAGAGCCCAATGCAAAAAAAATGCATGTTGGGTCTTTGAAACAGTTCAGATCATTTTGATAATAATAAGTTTGATCCGTTTTACCGAGAAAGTCTACGGTTCGAGTCCGTATAGCCCTAGAGCCCTATAAAATGAATAAAATTCAAATTTGAAATACAAAATGGTATAATTTTCATTTCTTCATTCTTGTTTGTTGCTTGTAACTGACCAGTTGGTTCATCCAAACCAAATTTGTCCTAGAAACTCACTCACAGGAATCGTTTAAAGCCAAACAGAAAACTGAAAGAAAAACGTATTTCAAGAGATCAAATCGATCCTTTTCCAATCGTGCCAATCGTACAAACCACCCCTTCGTCATTAATCTTCGGAGGGAAATTATATAGGCATTTTCCTGTCCACAATCAAGGGGTTAAGCTAGCCAGACTCCCTTTTTTGGTATATCTAAAAACTCGACCTAGCAAAGCACACCAAAACAAAAAGGGGATGGTCTTCTTTTTCTCTATTCAATCAAGAGAAAACCCCACCCTTAATTTTCATAAACGAAATATACCAACCCTCAAATTAAGATATTCGAAATCCTGAGATGGAAATACCTACCCATTTTCTTACATTTGAATACTCGTTCTATTCTAATAAATCCCTAACAAAAAAATACCTCAAGACCTCCCGATTCTATTCCTAAAAAATCAAAATCTATAAATCGAATTTTTATAAAAAAAATTTCAACTAATCAAAAGAAGAATTCAATTTTATTTTGAAGTCGATTTCTTTAGCAAGAATCCTAGGTGAAAACAAGAAAATTTGTCTAAGCGTAACATATAGAGGTATACTAACTAAAGCAATTAAAGAAAATGGAACTAAAAAAAGTAAATAGACTGGAAATAGGATCCCGGTCAAGTCAGTCGATAAATCTTGAAATGAGATATGCCCCGCAATAATCAAAGGAGACTAGAAGATTTGGTCAAAACAAGAATTCATTTTATTTGGACCAACCAGTTATGGATGACTTTACAAATTCAATTCGAATCAACCAATCCGGCATAATTTCCACGTTCATAGGAGTGCGTCTATGTTTTTGCTTTACGAATATGATATTTTTTGGGCATTTCTAATAATATCAAGTCTTATTCCTATTTTGGCATTTTTTATTTCCGGGATTTTAGCCCCGATTAGGAAAGGGCCGGAGAAACTTTCTAGTTATGAATCGGGTATAGAACCGATGGGCGATGCTTGGTTA